TTAATAATAATAAAATATAGTTCATTAATGAGAGGTGAAGGTGATATGGTTATGATAGATAAGAGAAAGGCGAACAGATATACAGAAGTATACGCTTTAGGCCAACACATATGTATGTCTGCTCACAAAGCAAGAAGAGTAATTGATCAAATTCGTGGACGGTCCTATGAAGAAACACTTATGATACTAGAACTCATGCCTTATCGGGCATGTTCTGCCGTTTTAAAATTGGTTTATTCTGCAGCAGCAAATGCTACTCACAATAAGGGTTTCAACGAAACAAGTTTAATCATTAGTAAAGCCGAAGTCAACGAGGGTACAACTGTGAAAAAATTAAAGCCCCGAGCTCGAGGACGGAGTTATCCAATAAAAAGATCTACTTGTCATATAACTATTGTATTGAAAGATATATCTTTAGATGAACAGGAAGAAATAGATAAAACTAAAAGCTATAAATTAGAGCTGAGGAATCCTTATAGAAATAAAAGTGGGGGATTATGGGACAAAGGATTATAATTAGAGCTGAGGAATCCTTATAGAAATAAAAGTGGGGGATTATGGGACAAAGGATAAATCCACTTGGTTTCAGACTTGGTACAACCCAAAGTCATCATTCTCTTTGGTTTGCACAACCAAAAAATTATTCAGAGGATCTACAAGAAGATCAAAAAATACGAGATTGTATCAAAAATTATGTACAAAAGAATATGAAAATATCCTCCAATGTCGAAGGAATTGCTCGTATAGAGATTCAAAAAAGAATCGATTTGATTCAGGTCATAGTCTATATGGGGTTCCCCAAGTTATTAATAGAAGACAGGGCTGGAAGAATCGAAGAATTACAGATGAGTGTACAAAAAGAACTCAATTGTGTAAACAGAAAACTCAACATTGCTATTAAAAGAATTGCAAATCCTTACGGGCACCCCAACATTCTTGCAGAATTTATAGCCGGACAATTAAAGAATAGAGTTTCATTTCGCAAAGCAATGAAAAAAGCTATTGAATTAACGGAACAGGCGGGTACAAAAGGAATTCAAGTACAAATTGCGGGGCGTATCGACGGAAAAGAGATTGCACGTGTTGAATGGATCAGAGAAGGTAGGGTTCCTCTACAAACCATTCGAGCTAAAATAGATTATTGTTCCTATGCAGTTCGAACTATCTACGGGGTATTAGGCATCAAAATTTGGATATTTGTCGACGAAGAATAATATTGACTTGTATTTAGTTCTATCTGGTTAAAAAACAAAAAAGACAAACTCTTTCACTCTTTTTCTGTTAAATAATAAAATGAACAATTCTAACAATTCTACAAGGTTGAATAAAAATTAGATTAATCGTTTGATATAATTGCTATGCTTAGTGTGTGACTCGTTGGTTTTTTTAGGATTGGGATTCAAAAAATGTACTGGTCCATAGTACGAACTGATAACTATAGAACTAATAACCAACTCACCGCTTCGCATTATCTGGATATAAAAAACCAGTCAAGATATGATATATGAGTCATATCATTGTAGCAACTGAAATCTTTTTTTGCATAAAAATAAATAAATAAAAACCAATCTGATTATGAGATTCTAAAGCAATAGAAAGTATACAGATAAATGGAAGATTGAGAGAAAGATAGAAAAATAATATCAATGATATATGATTCCAATATGTAAGGTCTATGAGTCATCTCATATAAAGGGAATGTAATAAAGCATCAATAATGATTAATCCATAATTAGACAAATCCATGCATAGAACAAAAAATAAAGAGCCCCGAGCCAATAAAGACTAAGAGACTTGACTCAAGAATAAATTTTATTTTCATTTTTTCATTAGGGGCTCCGTTGTAGAATTCAGACCTAACCATTAATCGAGAAGTGGTGAGAACGAGATAACCTGTGAGTGCATAAGATTCTATTGAAAACGAATCCTAATGATTCATTGGGAGGATGGCGGAACGAACCAGAAACCTATTCATTTATTCTGAGAAGTCGTGTCATAGACTAATCTTACAACTGAATGTTGAAAGAGTAAATATTCGCCCGCGAATATTTTTTTTATTTCTAGATTTTAGTCGATTCGATATAATAATAAAAGGAAAAAAAAATAAAGATTCATTCTAACGTTATACCAAAACGACATTATCTATAAATATAATACGTGTTTAATTATATATTAAAACATAAAAAATTTATAATTTATATTTGATTTGATTAGATTAAATTTCAAAGAATCCCACGATTCCGTATATTATCCATCGTCTATATTATTTTTTAATCGTTTAATTCGCGAGGAGCTGGATGAGAAGAAATTCTCATGTCCGGTTCTGTAGTAGAGATGGATGGAATTGATAAACTACCATCAACTATAACCCCAAAAGAACCAGATTCCGTAAACAACATAGAGGAAGAATGAAAGGAATATCTTATAGAGGCAATCGTATTTGCTTCGGTAGATACGCTCTTCAAGCGCTTGAACCCGCTTGGATCACATCTAGACAAATAGAAGCAGGGCGTCGAGCAATGACACGAAATGCACGCCGCGGTGGAAAAATATGGGTACGCATATTTCCAGACAAACCTGTTACAGTAAGACCTACAGAAACACGTATGGGTTCGGGGAAAGGATCTCCCGAATATTGGGTAGCTGTGGTTAAACCCGGTAGAATACTTTATGAAATGAGCGGAGTAACAGAAAATATAGCCAGAAGGGCTATTTCAATAGCGTCATCAAAAATGCCTATAAGAACTCAATTCATTCTTTCAGGATAGAAATGTAGAAACAAAGGAAAGGGGTTTTTTGGATGAAAAAAAACAATTGCAGGTTTTTTTGTTTTGAACAAATAATATTTCTTTTTTTTTTTTTTAGACCTTTGCATTGAAAAAGAAAAAACCGATAAATAAAAAAAATGATATGATTCAACCTCAAACCCATTTGAATGTAGCGGATAACAGCGGGGCCCGAGAATTGATGTGTATTCGAATCATAGGAGCTAGTAATCGACGATATGCTCATATAGGTGATGTTATTGTTGCTGTAATCAAGGAAGCAGTACCAAATACACCTCTAGAAAGATCAGAAGTGATACGAGCTGTAATTGTACGTACTTGTAAAGAACTCAAACGCGACAACGGTATGATAATACGATATGATGACAATGCTGCAGTTGTTATTGATCAAGAAGGAAATCCAAAAGGGACCCGGATTTTTGGCGCGATCGCCCGGGAATTAAGACAGTTAAATTTCACTAAAATAGTTTCATTAGCGCCTGAAGTATTATAAGGGAAAAACGTAATGTAATATAGTTATAGTATTTGAATGAAATCAATTAATTAGTAGATTGTTTATATATCACGTATATACCTTTAATAATTCAGAAATAAAGATAAAGAAAAAAAGAAAAAGAGCATGTTGATTATATCAAAATTCGGGGGCAACAAAAATCTTAGTTTATCATGAGTAAAGACACTATTGCTGACATAATAACCTCTATAAGAAATGCTGACATGAATAAAAAAAGAACAGTTCGAATACCATCCACTAACATGACTGAAAATATTGTTAAAATACTTTTACAAGAAGGTTTTATTGAAAACGTGAGAAAACATCAGGAAAGCAATAAATATTTTTTGGTTTTAACACTACGACATAGAAGAAATAGGAAAAAGCCATATAAAAATGTTTTAAATTTAAAACGAATCAGTCGACCCGGTCTACGAATATATGCTAACTATCAACGAATTCCTAGAATTTTAGGTGGAATGGGGGTTGTAATTCTTTCTACTTCTCGAGGCATAATGACAGACCGAAAGGCTCGAACAGAAGGAATCGGTGGAGAAATTTTGTGTTATATATGGTAATCTTTCTGATAGCCAAACTATACGCGGAACTTTCATATTTGTGAAAAAAGAGAAAGGGGAAGTTTATAATATTACGCCTCTAGTTGATACTTCAAAGAAGTTTTACCTGGAATGAAACAACAAAAATGGATTCATGAGGGTTTAATTACTGAACAACTTACAAATGGTATGTATCTTCCGGGCTCGTTTAGATAATGAAAATCCTATTCTGGGTTTTGCTTCGGAAAGGATTCGACGCAGTTTTATACGTATACTACCAGGAAATAGAATAAAATTAAGGTAAGTCCTTATGATTCAACCAAAGGGCGTATAATTTATATACTCCAAAGAACAGACTCGAATGATTGGTTGGTTTTTTAAATTGAAACATCCTTTTCGTGGGGATACAGTTCGAAGTTAAAAATTTCAAGAAACTTATTTTCTTCCAATTAAGAATTAATAAAAGGAATGAAAAATATGAAAATAAGGGCCTCCGTTCGTAAAATTTGTGAAAAATGTCGATTGATCCGTAGGCGGGGACGTATCATAGTAATTTGTTCCAACCCGAGACATAAACAAAGACAAGGATAATCTTTCTAAAACAAAAAAACTCTCGAAATCTAAAGGACACGATGTACAGATGTACAAATAAATAAGTAAAAAAAAAAAATAAGGATCTGTTTTGACATGAAATGGATATATCCATATATCTCTGACTTATATTTATGAGATGATAAAATATGGCAAAACCTATACCAAAAATTGGTTCGCGTAGAAATAGGCGCATTGGTTCACGTAAGAATGCGCGTAGAATACCAAAGGGAGTTATTCATGTTCAAGCAAGTTTCAACAATACCATTGTGACTGTTACAGATGTGCGAGGTCGAGTAATTTCTTGGTCCTCCGCCGGGGCTTGTGGATTCAAGGGTACAAGAAGAGGTACACCATTCGCCGCCCAAACCGCAGCAGGGAATGCTATTCGGACAGTAGTGGATCAAGGGATGCAACGAGCAGAAGTCATGATAAAGGGACCGGGTCTCGGAAGAGATGCGGCATTAAGGGCTATTCGTAGAAGTGGTATACTATTAAGTTTCATACGGGATGTAACCCCTATGCCACATAATGGCTGTAGGCCCCCTAAAAAAAGACGCGTCTAAAAATAAA